GATAGGTTAAGGTGCTTAATTTGTGTAGCGCTCTCTTTTCTCACCTTTTGAACTGAAGGAGCTCACAGCACAGATGGATGCAATGATGCAGAGTCTCAAAGGACATGACGAGAAGTAAGGAAGAGTCAAAAGGAACTTAATATATAAATATATAATGAGTACATGTCCGCCTCTCAAAAGCAAAAAAGGAAAAGGACGGATTCTTCTCCACCATTTGCTTTTCGGCCTGCATTCAACAAGGAGGAACCGAAGGAAGCACGTGATGATATATAACCTTAATATATAATGAGTACATGTCCGCCTCTCAAAAGCAAAAAAGGAAAAGGACGGACGGATGTTATAGGCAAGTTCGAGAGCACCAGAACACTTTTAGATGAGAGTAGGCCACACAAAGCTACAAAAAGACCTTCTACAAAGCCAGCCAAAGACTTAGAAGATCTTTGGTAAGATTGTTATAGGCAAGTTCGAGAGCACCAGAACACTTTTAGATGAGAGTAGGCCACACAAAGAAGAAAGATACTGATGTCGAAAAAAGACCTGAAAGTCAAGATTAGAGCATGCAATCCGTCGGTCTTTCTCTCAAGCCGGACTGATTGAGATCCTCTTTTCTCACTAAGCAACTCGATGATGTGCAGAATCCAAAGGAGGACCCTCGGAGAATTTGAGATGAGAGTAGGCCACACACGTGCTACAATGGCAATGACAATGGGAAGCAAGGCTGTAAGGCGGAGCGAATCCGGAAAGATACTGATGTCGATTTTCAGATGGTTGGTTTGGGACACTGGTGTGCAGCCCCCTGTTAGTTAGTTTTTTCTTGACTGATGCGGCATCAGAATCCGCAGGTGGAAATAGTGAAGCCAAAGTGTGAGGAGGGATCGTTGGAGCAGTTATACACTAAATTAGATGAGAGTAGGCCACACAAAGAAGAAAGATACTGATGTCGATTGCTTCAATATCAACCAACAATAGGTCTTCCCCACGAGACCCATGAGCTGAAACTGGTAAAGGACTGTCATCTTCCTACTCCTATAGCGGAAAGCAGTACTCTTTTGTAGTTACTTCAATCAGTATGGAATCTGACCTGTCTTTCTCCACGGATGATGCAAGCAGTCATGATTGACTTTAACGGAATTCTTTTGACAAAGCACTCGCAAAGTGAACCGTAGGGCAAAGCACAAAGCCCTCTTTGCGAGTGCTTTGTGGGCTTTGCTAATCTCGTTGCTTCGCTTTGCGAGTCTTTTTTGAGTCAAAGAGGTTTTGCTTCTTCTTTCGCCAGTGCCAATGCCCGGAAAGGGAGGCAGTCGCGATAGCGAAAGAAACCGGTGGGTGGAATCGGTCGGAATCAGTGAAGGGACGAACTAAACCATGTCTCTAGTAGCGGGGAGCCCTGCACCTCTCATGCTCCCGGCGTCTCATTTGCTTTTTTCACTTCCCCGTTCCCATCTCGCCCGTACTAACGATGAATGGGGAAAGCCGGCCAGAATCTCAGGTGCGTTGAGCCGGGCAGCGGCGAACCGGAGACGGGAAATAGGGTTGAATACGATTGCTCGGACCTTAATATGGAGTTTGTTTATGTCAACCTTATCAATTGACAAATGGATAAATCGGGACAGGCAATCTTGAATTGAGAAAGAAATGTGACGGCCTTATGTTTGTTTCATTCAGAAATGGGACATTGACTTGATAGCCAGATCTCAAAAGCGGCCGGCTTCCCATTTTGCTTTCCGAAAGAAATGAAAGGGACGGCGCTAACTACCTCTTCCAATAGTGAGAGTTCTGATCCTGCACCTCCTCTTTGACTCAAAAAAGACTCGCAAAGCGAAGCAACGAGATTAGCAAAGCCCACAAACAACGGCCACCCTTCTTTCTGAGAAATGATAAGCGGATTGGGCGGCCTACCGGAGCGGAGCTCGAATAACAGGGTTGGAGTACGCCGAGGACCCCTTTCACGTAATCTCTTAATTCACTTTTCCCACCGCTTATAAAAAAAAACTGCACTTTGCCGGCCATACTCCCTTGCATGTACTCCTTCTCCCGGCCAGCTCACTCAATGAATGGGTTTTCTACAACAAAAATCTCGGTCGGAACTATCGGCGGGGCCCTTGGAAGCATCCATACGATGAAAAACAATTCCACTTAACTAAGGTTGGCAAGGGGCAGATAATAGCGGGAAGGAAGTTCATCCAATGAATCGAGAGTAGGGGCCTTCTTTATCGGAGATCTTCTTTGTGCACGGGTGGGTGTGAGATCAATCTCCGTCGCTCTGGTCGTCTCATTTCGGACCGAGGCAGCATATCTTAGCTTAGCGGGGAACCCTTATCAAATCTTTCGTTTAGAACCATAGGCATAACGAGTAGGAAGTATGGGTAAGTAGGGGTTGGAGGGATAGCCCAATTCTCGGAGTTCCGTAGGCGAGCATATCATCTTTTTGTCCACGCATCCACCCTAAAGCACTCGCTTCGCGGCTGCCCTACTAATGGTGGCCTCGCAGGAAGGCTTTGCTCGTCAGTGGGCTTTGCTCGTAGCGTCAAGCGAGTGCTTTAGGTCGAGAGATGTCCCTTCTTTATGCACATCCATATACATAGCCAGACACAAAGGTGTACAATCCATAGATCATGGTCAAAATCTTCGGTTGGTTCATTCACTGTAGGTTACGAAAGTGGCTGGCAAACGCCACGCCAACCAACCTAAGAAGAGAGGTGGACGGGAGAACGAATGGCTCAGGAATCGACCGGTTCCGAGCAGACTTGTGGAGCTGCTGCTTGGATTATCGTAGAAAAGAAAGAAATAAGAAAGAGGAGCCGAACTTGATGAGCAAAGCGTGAAAAGCACTCTATCGCAAGTCAAAGCACTCGCACACTCAAAGTCAAAGCACTCTATCGCAAGTCAAAGCACTCGCACACTCAAAGCACTCGCACGCAAGTCAAAGCACTCGCACACTCAAAGCACTCGCACGCAAGAGAGCTTTGCTCGAATAGTTAGAATTGGGCTTTGCTCGTATCAAGTGGTTGCTCATCAATTGACGTGACGTGACGTGACGTTGTATCGCGGAGTCAACTTAAACAACGAGCGTATAGTGTAGACGAGACTTTTCGTAAAGAGCTTGACGAAGCGAGCGAGTTTGCAGCACGAGCTAGGCGGAAATAGCTTAATGGTAGAGCATAGCCTTGCCAAGGCTGAGGTTGAGGGTTCAAGTCCCTCCTTCCGCTCCTCCATCCGCTTCGTCGTTCCGGGGTGACTGACGAGTAGGCAGCGAGTTCCGCTTTCACAGAAAGCGAAACGCGTTGCCTACTCTCGAGTCACCACAGCTCTCCGGTTCCAATCTCTCGCTTGCTATTCGCCGGACGCTGTGGATCGGATCAGATAGCCCTTCGGGCTACCCGGCACATCCCATTCCGATCCACTTGGTTTCCGGTATGGCTGAGTGGCTTAAGGCATTGGTTTGCTAAATCGAAAGAAAAGAAGGATGGGTTCGAATCCAATTTCCTCCGGCACGGAAGTGGAACGGGCGGGCGAATGAACGTGAGAGAAAGAACCTCTTGGTTGAGCCCCCTTCGCACAACGGGCACAGGACGGAATAGCACCACTGAACTTAGTGAGACGGAGCGGCCTTGGTGGCGTCTATACTATAGCGAAGAACACCTGACCGAACGAGGGCCGGCCGCACTTCTTTCTATAAGCAAGCTCCCTCCGGCCAGGGACTGGACGGCTCTCGGTTCTTGAGCAAGCTCCTCCCGGCTATCCAACACCACTATAAGGTCAGGCGCTCTTCGATGAATCTTTCTTTAGGAAAGTGGTTCAGGTAGCTCAGCTGGTTAGAGCAAAGGACTGAAAATCCTTGTGTCAGTGGTTCGAATCCACTTCTAAGCGGGCGAAGGTAGCGAGACAGTGCTAGCTAAGCAACTCCTGTTTGTTGTTTATAGAGAGCTTACCTTACCATTCGTTCGCCCCCCTAGTGGCTGACACCTGCGAACAAATCCCCTCAGGGGGCCTACGGACAACCATGGTTTCGAGTACCATACAGCAAGCACCTGCTTCCCTAATCTAGACGAGAAGAGGAAGAAAAGAAATGCAAATACGATACAACCCGAACACAACCATCGGTACGGGAATTGCTCGGAGGAGCCTGCCGAAGACTTGATCGATAGTGGGCTGCAGTCGAAAACAAAAAGACTCGAATGGAGTCTGTGAAATTAGACACCGGACCGGTGGAGTGATCGCTTCCTCACCCTCTATAGGCAATCTACCATGAGTGGATGAGAACTACGAAATCCTCACTCATTAGACGGGATAAGTGCGGTGCGGCTAAACGTTTCTTTCTCTAGACTCCACTCTCAGTCAGACTTCTGACCACGCACTTCTTTCTATTCACTAGTATAAACCATAGAAAGACTAGATAGAAATTCCATGCCTTCCTCACCGTATAGGCGAGATAGCACTCTTTCTAGTGGAGTGGAATGGCTTGAGAGCTGTTGGAAAAAAGGACCCCTTTCTCAAGAAAGGTTTCCACTGGTGGTCAACGATCAAAGCGGGGACAGGATCAATCCGGTTCCAGGAAATCTGGACAACCCTTTCTTTTTCAAAGACATTCCTGGTTTTGACATGGGAAACCTGCTACTGGCGATTTCCATCCAAAGGAGTGGTCGGGCCGACCATTTGTGCCCGGTGTGTCACAGGGATGCGGATGAAAGAAGACGCTGCCTCTTCCAATGCTACAAGGCTACGAGAGGACCGAGCGAAAATGACCGGACAGTTGTCAGGTCTCTTTCACGACTGGAAAAAGATGGTGAGTGGATTCCACGTGCTCAACCGGAGACCTGCGTAATAGAAAGGTCCTTTTGGCAGCTGGTGGAGCTTGTGGTCTTCCGGATTCCGGAAAGCAAATGCCATCTTACAGAAGCTCACATCTCCCGAAGTGCGGAAAGATGTCAACACAGGCATGTTCTTTCCCAGAGAGTGGGTGATAGGTGAACGACGCAGTCTGATGGGCGTATACAGCGAAACCGATCCGAAGAATGCGAACTCTGATTGGATGGGGCCCCCAGGGGAAAGCCAGAGCGAGTCTGGGAGGGGAGGAACCGCCAAGGTCTCGACCAGGATCCTCACCCTCGGAAGCAGGGAGAGTGGTGAGACGGATCGGTAGGTACATCGTCAATAGCAAGCAGCCTTGATCTGCTAATGATCTTTCGATTGACAACAAACAGTTCTACGTACAGATGAGTGATCGGGGTCCCGATTCTGTCTTTCGGGAGCTTGAATAGGGGAGCTCGAGTTCGTGATAGAGATCCAGCCCTAGGTCCCACTACTCCCGTGCCAGTCCCATCTACGAGTGATGATGACCAACCCGTTCCATTCACGTATCCGGTTGCGGAGGCGCGGGCATAAGCTAAGAAGCATCCGTAGATGGAGCAGTCGATTCTGGTGATTAAGTAGACCTTTCTTTTTCTTCTTTTGATGTAGTTTCAGCATGAAGATCCTGTGTCAGATACTGCAGTAGTGGAGTCAGAGGCAGCAAGAGCAGATGACTCCCAAACCCCACCTCTCCATCGCTCTCCTCTGTCGAAGATACCTACCACACAAAAGCCAGAGGTTATCGGTTCAAGGACGCAAGGTGACCTTGCTTTTTTCAGGGTCAGAAGGGGTAGAGGGTTTAGTGAGGAATCTTTCTTATTTGATCAAACTCCAGTCAGATGTTCGTTAGCCAACAACCCGCTCTCGTTCTCCAACCACTCTGGAAGAGCCTTCCGCTTCGGCAACTAATAACGTGAGTTATTGGCTTCTGGTCCATAGTCACTGATCTCGAGTATGCCCTCCGCCTCTCCTCTTTTTCTTGGGCAAAAGGCCCCTCCACATACTGTTCTCCTTTAGAGTGATACGCTCTCTTTCTTTTTAGGTTCTAAAGGTAGGTTAGAAAGGCCCCTCAACCCCTCGCCTCGTTGTGTTAGAAAGCCCCTCCACACCCGGCAATCCTTTAGAGTGATATTACACGCTCTAAAGCACTTCCACACCCAGCTAACCTTTAGACTAATATGACTACTGACGCCCCCCCTCAACCCCCCGCCTCGTTGTGATGAGGGACGGATACAACCGATGAAAATAGATCCCATTATGACTCTCAAATGAGGACTCTTATAGATAAATGAGAGTTGAATTGGACACAATGCGCCGTTCCATTAGAGGAGTGGATTTCTTCCAGGGTACGGCAGATCGGGAGTATCCGAAAAAAAAGGTTGACAAAATTCAATCACTCTTTGATAAATGAACCACGGCTCCTCTCTTCTCGAGAATCCATACATCCCTTATCAGTGTATGGACAGCTATCTCTCGAGCACAGGTTGAGGTTCGGCCTCAATGGGGAAAATGGAGCACCTAACAACGCATCTTCACAGACCAAGAACGTAGACCAGAATGAAAGGGGTGACGGAACCATTCGAGCCTTTTTTTCATGCTTTTCCCGGAGGTCTGGAGAAAGCAGCAATAAATATCCCTAATCTTCCCTTCCCGAAAACGAAAGGAAGAACGTGAAATTCTTTTTCCTTTCCGCGGGGACCAGGAGATTGGATGACGCCATAAGATTTATCTATCTCTTGACTCGTCAAAGCACTCTATCGCAAGTCTGGTATAAATAACTCACTTCTTGGTCTCCGACCCCCTCAGTCACTACGAGCGCCCCCCGATCAGTGCAATGGGATGTGTCTATTTATCTATCTCTTGACTCGTCAAAGCACTCGCACGCAAGTCAAAGCACTCGCACGCAAGTCAAAGCACTCTCTCACTAAAAGCACTCTATCGCTCAAAGCACTCGCACGTCAAAGCACTCGCACGCAAGTCAAAGCACTCTCTCACTCAAAGCACTCGCACGCAAGTCAAAGCACTCGCACACTCAAAGCACTCGCACGCAAGTCAAAGCACTCGCAATATCACACTCAAAGCACTCTATCGCAAGAGAGCTTTGCTCGTTTGGGCTTTGCACAAAGTGAAACGCTCTAAGTCAAAGCACTCTCTCACTAAAAGCACGCGATGCTTTGCATTAAGTTCAAGCGCTCGCAAGTCAGCACGCGATGCTTTGCATTAAGTTCAAGCGCTCGCAAGTCAAAGCACTCGCAATATACGCGATGCATTAAGTTCAAGCGCTCGCAAGTCAAAGCACTCGCACGCGATGCTTTGCATTAAGTTCAAGCGCTCGCAAGTCAAAGCACTCTATCGCGATGCTTTGCATTAAGTGAAAGCGCTCGCAAGATAGCTTTGCTCCCGACCCTTCCATCAATTGACGTGACGTGACGTGACGTTGGGGCAGGAATAACACCCACGATCGCCTATTCCTTGGATAGAACTCCACCTACCGAATATGGGAAAGAATCCGGCTAGAAAGAGGTTTCTGGCAACTAGTGAGCGCGGCGCCTAGTTGACTAAAAGCCTTGCTCTTTAGCTTACTTCGCTTTCGCTCGTAGGCAACACTCGCAGGCGTAATCTCGGTCTTCCTTCCTCGCTACAAGGCCTGCGAGCCCTACATACAATAGGTGAACCCTATTCTCCTTCCCTTACTTGACTAAGCGATCTGACTAGGCTGCCTTACTAAGCATAGCTCAGGACTGACTAAGCCGTCAGGTAAGCATATTAAGTAAGCTAAGCAAAGCAGCTTCGCTTAGAGCTTAGTATTGGTTGCAGCCGTAAGCGACGCTTAGATAGAGATAGATAGCTTATAGAAAGAGAGCTACGCTTCGCATTCCGCTTCACTAACATACAATAGGTCATACAATAGGTGAACCCTATTCTCCTTCCCTTACTTGACTAAGCTTTCCTCCAAATCTTTCCTCATAGGCTTCCGTCAATGAATCAAGCCAGTTTGAGAACTGTAGTCTAGATAGCCCGTCGCGACGTCAGCTAAGCTAGTAATAAGGTAAGTGTCGCTTAGAACGCTTTTTGAGCTTCGCCGTCAACGCCTTTTAAGTGAAGGTACCAAAGGTCACTCGACCAGGAGCTAATACGCTGATTAAGCTAAGGTGCCCGCTTACGCTTACTAAGTGAAGGATACTTGCAGGTATGACTACTCTCCTTTGGCAGGGGAGGTAGTTTAGTCGCTTAGCAACCGACGCTACGGGAAGCGTGAGCTTGCTCGACGTTCGAAGATGCAAAGCTTCTTTGGGTAAGTAATTTCTTATGGAAGCGTCAGTCAGTCAATCTTTCCTTGCCTAGGAATCGACATTCTTAGTCTAACTTCAGTCAGTGAGTATCCCCTTCCCTAGGTAATAGCAATGCTTAGGTCAGTTCCTTCCTTGCTTTCGGTAAGTACAGGCTTTAGGTAAGTCAATCGAATCTCCAAATATCTCGCTCTTGGATAGGTACAGGCCTCACAAGATAGATATGCGTTATGCGCTTCCGAACCTTCCTTCTATCCTTCCTCCCTCACCGGCTAGGCAGGCAAATCTCATATCCTTCCTTCCATCCTTCCGGACAGTCATCCCTCCTTTCCTTCTGGCTATGTCAGATGAAGACTAGCGCTTTGGATTTTTCTGGGCTGGCTGGTAGTAGAGAATGCGAGTGAGACCCCTACGCCTGCCATAAAGGCTGCTCCCATCTATGGATTAGTACCGAGCCCTTCGCAACATCAACTGCAGAGTCTCCATTTCGATCTACTATTTCCACTCGATCGATTGCATATACCATCTTCTTCGGGCGAGGCGCTCTGCTACTTCCGCTTTTGATGCTTCCATTGATGATATCGATAATCCGGGACTACCAAGACTATAGTGAGTGATCAAGGTTCATTCACACAAGGTCGGATAGCGTCTATGTGGGCACATCATCTGATTGAAACGGTCACACCTAAGAAGAACCATGCATGCATAATTGCGGGCGGGTACTTCTACTTATGTCATGGAAGAACTGGTTTGATGCCTCTGCGAAGACGCCGGCCGGGAGTTCCGAAAAGGGCTATATTATATGCTAAACCAGCTTCGGCGAAAGAGCTTGACGTTCTCCGTCGAAAGAGTCAATGACTGGATCCTCTGGAACTGGGACTAACCTATTCCATATGGGATCGGGAGTGACTCCGCTTCAAACGAGCACTTGTATATGTCGTCCGAAGTAGGGAAAAGCACTCAGTGTCATAGCATATCTTTGATCAAAATGCCTCTTCTATCGGACTGTAACCCCCAGGTTGGGATGTGGGGGATGCCCAGTAATGGTTGAAACGAAAGAAGAGATGTTTCAAGAAGGCAAATTAAACCGTCCTCTTCTTAAGTGAAGAAGTCAAAGGGAATGGAGTGTCTGTTGTTCCACTGCCAGCAAACAACCGTTTAGTAGCCCAGTCTTGAGCTTCTCCCCCTTCCTTAAAAGAACTTCTCTTTGTCAGAGAATAAGGAACACCCTTTTTCAATAAGAAAGATGGCCACGGGAATCTATTCAGTAGTGTCCCTCAGTGAGCAAGGTAGCAAACCAGGGGTCGCTTGGAGATGGCTCGTTGGGACTTGATAGATCAAAGTCTGTTTAAGTGACTGTTCTTTGGAACTGATGACGGATCTCTAACTACCAACTTCTCCGTTGCCAAGCGTTGCCGGGCTGGCCTGAGGGTGATGTCAGATCCAGATGGAAAGGAGCTAGCAAGGTAGATAGGAGTTACTGGAGAAGCTATAACTGTTGACTGACGATAAGGATCTTCTGGCCTCTTTTCCTCACCTCGAGTGCAGAGGTTGCTCCCTTTTGAGGTCCTTCCGGAGGAGCTGGGGAGTCTGGTTAGAGTCTTGCTGAGAAGATCTTTTTTGGGGGGTGCTTGGTTCTGGAGGGAGCTTGACTGCAACAGAAGGCCCAGCCTCCAAATCCCTGGCTGGAATATTATTAGCTCCGATCGACCGTCCTCTCCCGATTCGAAAAGCTATCCGACCTTCTCCCCCCCCAAGTGGTTGGGGTAGTTATAGATAGTGAGAAAAAGCTATCAATAACTGGGCCATGAAGAATTTTGATGACTGGCTATTTAGATTGATCCAATGGCTTCCGTTGCTCCTGTTCGTTCGATTGGTACTAGCAAAAGAGTTGCATACCCATAGAAAAGCACCCGACGGTGGGCATGATGGATTGGGATCAGCCACTGGTTTCCTCTCTTTCCTATGAAGGTGGGAATGAAAGGAATGCACCAGCTTCTGCCGATCCTCTCCCGATAGAGCTGCTGCCCTCAGGATGACCCTTCACACTACCCGTTGAGGAGGAGTGGAAGGGTGGGCCATGCCTGACGAGTCGCTCCCACTCGTTGCACATGGCCTGGTAGCGGCGAAGAGGGAGGGGTAGGAAATGGAAATGATCAATAGTAGAAGGGCATGTATTCACCTCATCCTGTCCCGCCTAACCCAGGTTGTAGTCACAAAAATCCCTTCTATTAGTAGCCATTCGAGCTGGCAGCGCCGAGGACAAAGAGCCGTGGGATCAAAAGAGAGTGATAGGTGGATCCTAAGAAATGCAAGACACCACAGGGGGAAGTGCTTTTCTTAGGATAGTATCCCCTTCTTAAGGGCCGTGTGTCTCTTTTCTTTCTCCATACCGGAAGGGAGCCAGCACAAGGATCGTGCCGGTGATAGATGACAACCATTCATCTTTTCGCTGCTTGACAGGTAGCTTCCGCCGCTGCGACTCATCCTCTCTTTCTTTTTCTAACATTTTTCTTGCTTGGGAGGGAAAGACCGTCAAAGCTTGGCACCTCTGAGTGGGTCGCAAACTCGATCAGGGGAAGCAGTCCTCTTGAGTATGGGTGAATGTTCTTTTCGACGAAAGTACAGTACTGTTATAGGCCAAGCCGATAAGGCAGCGAGCTTTTTGTTTCGCATTGGCGACTAGCGCGGAGGCATGTTGCTTGGTTGTATCCATCCCTTATCGAAAGTGCTTGTCCTTGACTTGTGTACCTGCGAGGGCCTCCAGCTCCAACTCACAAAATCAGCCTTCACTCCTATGGAATTTGCGTTCGGACTCCCGTCATCTTCAAAAGAAAGATCAACAAAAAAGAAACCCAATTCTTTCATCGCTATAGACGCCACTGCATTGTCTTGCCCTTTCATCCAAAGCCCACTTTCTTTCCGCTTCAACATCCAACACAGGGAGGGATGGGGTTTCTGAGGTCCCTTGCTATGCTGTCTCCTATGCAGAAGGGCTTCTCCAAGATTCTACCTTGTTGTCTTTGACCGTTAACGTACGCTGTGCCAGAGGAAAGACCCATTTTCTTGTTTTGAAGTGGACAGATACAGAATGTTGTTTTTTTATCTTCTATGTGTATGCAACTCTTTTGCTAGTACCAATCTTCTTCATGGCCCAGTTATTGATAGCCCAGTCGATACTTGCAGGATTCTTTCACCTCTTTGCAAAGCTCATAAGTCGACAAGGTCCTCTCGTGTTTATGCCAAGAGCTTAATATAAGATAAGAAGACCTTCCAATTTGTGATCAGCCTTTTTGTGTGAGAATCAAAGTAGATGATTCGGAGCGATTTGTAACAATCTAGTCATCATAGAATCGCCCCAAGCGCATTCAAGGAGGAGGCGCCTTAATATAAGATAAGAAGACCTTCCAATTTGTGATCAGCCTTTTTGTGTGAGAATTCATCAAAGGTTGTATTGTCCATTTACGATTACATCGACTTCCTCTGCAATCTCCTCAGCGAAATCCGCTTTCTTGATTAGATTCGCAGACGTTCCCCACCACAGGTTTTTCTTGCTCAACATTCAATATAGGATAGGATTTCCCATGGACTTGAAAAGTTCTGTGTTTATGAACAAAGCGCTCGCTTATACCCATAGAGAAGTCTAGCAGCACTACAGAGGAGCAGCTTACACTTATTCACATTTGCTCCCGTCTAAACAAAAAAGAAGTCAAGTTGTAATTCAGACCAGAATCATCAAACTACAAATGAGTGAAAAAAAAGGGGGGCTCTGCTCCGGCGTATGATATTTCTACTCTAGTTGCCCGTGCCTCCGCCTCTACCGCCTCTTCGACTGGATGGGTATAGGGAAAGTCAGTCTTTCAAAGGCTGGCTGGATTTGCCTGCCACTGGACGAGAAAAAGTGGAATTCCAGCTAGCTGGCTGGCTGATAGTTCACTGTGGTTGGTTGGTGCATATGCACATATCCCTTGGAAGGAGGGAGGCGGCCACGTCATCGATTAGTGGAAAAGTGGAGGAGCCAGGGAAGGGGCTGGGGGAACAAAAGACGCCAATCGAGGGGTGAGACTGACTGATGGGACTTTGTCCTGGGCGATGAAAGTGCCAAGCCCATCGCTTCTAGTAGCAAGTGCACAGTACGGTTTAGTGAATAGTAACAAACAGTTAGCTAGCGTAGTTGATCTTGGAAAGCGTACCACAACACTGCGATTTCGAAATAGATGATTCGTCGGGGCGTGTGCCTGAGAGTGAACATTTCTCTACTTTCCATTATGGCTTAGGTTTCTGGATGGGAAGTCCGAGTACTCTAGTTCCCCATACTCACGTGGCGAGGCGAGTGAACATGTTCAGACTTTGAGAGAGGTAGGAGAGCAAAGCCCCTTCTCCAAAGAGTTCGATACACGCAACGAACATGTTCAATGGATCTATATAAAGAAAGAACTCTTTTTTAGATTCTGTATGGGATAAGAAGCGATGAAGAAGAAAAGGCAGTTTTCCTAGAGAACCGATCCCATCAGCGAAAGCATCACTTTGACTTCCATATCATGAAATTGATCGAGTTGAAGCACCACCCGCATCAGAACCAAAAGCAGTCGTTTCCGTAGTAAAGGCACCATTTCCAAGATCAACTACGCTAGCTAACTGTTTGTTACTATTCACTAAACCTAGCAGCATAGGTAAAGGCGGGAGTTTCCGTTGCTATTTGTTCTCCGGATCCTCCCCGGGCCCTCCGAGCCAACCAAGCTAATAAAGTCAATCAACAAGTATATTCCATCCATGCGGAAGACATCGTAGGTAGGCTATCGGAGCTTTCCAAGATCAACTACGCTAGCTAACTGTTTGTTACTATTCACTAAAAAGACCTACACGAGGAATTGCCAAAGCATTTGACTCTTCATTCATTGCACAGGGATTAGTCGAAAAAAGAATAGTCAATAAATGGAAACTATTCGGAAGGGTCGGGAGGGAGCAAAGCTCAACAGAAGGGTCGCGAGCAAAGCTCAACGTCGCGAGCAAAGTGAAACGGAAGGGTCGCGAGCAAAGTGAAACGTCGCGAGCAAAGCTAAACGAGCAAAGCGTCGCGAGCACTCTTGCGAGCGCTTGAACTTAATGCAAAGCATCGCGATAGAGTGCTTTGACTTGCGAGCGCTTGAACTTAATGCAAAGCATCGCGTATATTGCGAGTGCTTTGACTTGCGAGCGCTTGAACTTAATGCAAAGCATCGCGTGCTTTTAGTGTGCGAGTGCTTTGACTTAGAGCGTTTCACTTTGTGCAAAGCTCTCTTGCCTTATAGTGCGAGTGCTTTGAGTGTGCGAGTGCTTTGACTTGCGATAGAGTGCTTTGAATGGAAGAGCTACTCGTAAATGAAGATAGGATGTTGGCCAGCTTGGTTATGGTACGCCAATTGGCTTGACAAAACAGCAAAACATCATCAGCGAAGAATAGGTGAGAGATAGAAGTACCTCGCCGGGAACGGGGGAATATGAATCTCCTTAGACTCGACAGCCCAAGCAAGTCTACGATAAAGCCTCTCCATAACAAGGAGGAATAGGTAAGGTGAAATGGGGTCGCCTTGCCTTAATCCCCTGCTGCTAAAGAAGAGGTCTCCCGGTTCTCCATTAAGAAGCACAGAAAAGGAAGCTGTGGAGACACAAGTCATTATGCGCTCAATCCACTGCGGGTGGAAACAAGTGAGTGTCTTCTTTATGACCACACGGTCATAGGCTTGACTGACGAAAGGTCCGCCTTTAGGCAAACCGCTGAAGCATGATAGAACTCCATAGAATGCACCATTGAATGTGCAAGTCAGATACTCTCCTTGATATCTCTACCTTTCAAGAAGGCTGCTTGATTGGAGGATCTAATTCGAGTCAAGATGGGCCGCATTCTGTTCACCATGATCTGACTGAGAATGAAGTAGAGAAAATTGCACAATGCGATAGGCCGGAAGTCTGAAAAAGAGTCCTTCCTTCTTGGGAACGAGGACGATGTTGGTGGTGTTGATTCTTCGTAGGATCTTCCCACTACGAAAAAAGTGCTTCATGGCTTTGCACACGTCTGCACCAACTACATCCCAGAACTTCTGAAAGAAGTACCCAGGGAAACCGTCTGGCCCAGGGGCTCGATCCCCATCTTGTTGGAAGACAGCTTCCTTGACCTCTTGATCCGAGACTGGTTTGAGGAGGTCTTTCTTCTCTGCTTCAGACACACAAGGCTCTGCACCGAAGGGGAACAGCCCATCGGCCCTCTCTTGGGAGCTGGAAAGTCAGTCCATGAAAGAATTCCGGCCTGCTTGAGCAAGAGCCTCCTGGCCAGCGACCACCGATTCACCAACTCTTCTTTGGCTGATATAATGACGTTGGCGACGCTCCCGCACTGAGGCAGCAAAAAATGACGTGACCTTGTTGCCAAAAGCGAGCGTGCGGGACTTTTCTCTTCAGCATCCAAAAGATGAGAAAGTCCCGCAAGAGGAGTTCTTTATCCATGGCTGAGAAGGACCCCTTCTCAAGCTCCAACTGGTTGAGCTTGATGAGCTGTTTCACGTCCTCTATGTTGCTGTTAATATTCCCAAACTCTGCCTTGTTCTATACCTTGAGCCTTTGCTTGACAGCCAGCAGCTTGTGAACAACTCTCATCATTGGGCAGCCTTGTTGAGGAGCGTTCCAGCAATCTTCTATTAGTGCACGACAACCCGGGTGTGTGTGCCACATCTTGTCACTGTTCTTCCGTTTCCGTCCGTGCTGTCTCAAACTCACTCGCTTCGCAGCTCGCGTAGTCCACAGTGGTAGGCTCTGCTCGCCTTCCTTTAGTCTCGCAGAAAAAGCTGACGCACTCCAACTCGCTCCTACAACTTCGCTCGCTTCTGGATTGAAGCTCGCTTCGTAGACTCTTGTAGGCTCGTGTAGACGATCACTCTACGCTCGCAGGCTCAACATTCTTGGAAAACAATCGAGGGAAATTACTTTCTTTGGCCATTCAATCTTGGGAACTAATCGAGACCGAAATTGGAGAAGGAGATACGAACGGAGAGGAATAACCAATCGATGAAAGAACATGAAACCATTCAGTTTCCATAGAGGTACTGAAAACGGTTGGGGGCAATGAAGTAGGTGAAGTGGTTGGATTTTGCGAGCTGTTCCAACCACTGCTATCTTTCATTCCAAGAGCCGAACGAGAGTGAATACCACACAGAAGAGTCAAGACCGGGCTCCCTAATGGAATGTTTAACCGAACCATTCCGGATCGATCGAATTGGTACGGAAGTTGTAACATGGGAAAACCACGGAAAACACGACTTATTTTAATAACCCGGTGACCTACCAATTGTAGAAGTAGGATCTTTGGAAAGCAATAAGCACTGAAATAATACGATTCGAGTGTACCATCTTCTTTCTCATTTCGAGGAAAAGGTGAGGGAGGAAAAGGAAACAACGGAGGGATCCGAATCGGACCTAAATGGGAATGACATGAAAAGTCTTTTTCAAAACCTATCATTAAGGGCGTGACGACGATATACGAGAGGAATGGATAAAAACTCGTGATTAGTGTGGAGGGGAAGATCCGTTTATGAAATAGTGAAAGAAAGAGTCGTCTCATTTCCTTACTTCTTCGTTCCTTCGTCTTCATTCACTTAAACTGGTTCTGAACGCCGTCACACCCTCCACCGTACGTACCGTGCGGCCACTACAAAATTGCTGATACACCATTGCTTATCTTATATAATTACTAAAATCAAAGACTGACTAGGCTAGGCCAACGTCACGTCATGAGCAAAGCCCACAAAGCACTCGCAAAGCGTGAAAAGAACTCTATCGCAAGTCAAAGCACTCTATCGCGATGCTTTGCATTAAGTTCAAGCGCTCGCAAGAGTGCTCGCGACGCTTTGCTCGTTTAGCTTTGCTCGCGACGTTTCACTTTGCTCGCGACCCTTCCGTTTCACTTTGCTCGCGACGTTGAGCTTTGCTCGCGACCCTTCTGTTGAGCTTTGCTCGTATCAAGTGGTTGCTCATCAATTGACGTGACGTGACGTGACGTGACGTGACATGACATTGGGCAAAGCTTTGCGAGTGCTTTTTGCGTGACGTGAAGAAAGAGAGATGTGCCTAAGGCGGCATGCAAGCAAGCTGTGCACGCTAAGAGAAGAGGATCGCCTTTACTACCACGCTCCGCGGGCCCGTCACTTCGTTCATACCTTTTTGGCTTAGGCTAGCAACAAGGAAGAGTGAAAAATTCATTATCATTAAGGCATGAACCGCTCATCTGACATTCCATTCCCAACCTCTACCCCCTTTCCTTTTTCTCTCTCTTCCTCACTAAGTGATCAGTCCCAGCTTCCATTTTGATAATGTTCATTCATTCTTAAGAAAGATTTTTGCGAGCTGTCCTAGCATTAGTATGAGTTCGTTGACCGCGTAAGGGCGAACCATCTTGATGACGAATTCCGCGATAACGAGAAATCGAAATTAATCGTTCGATGTCTGCTCGTTCTCCCCTCTTCAATTCCCAATGAACAACATGATCTTGACCTATCACTTGTTCCAAAAGGTCGATCTGATACTTAGTTAACTCATTCATCTTGATGTTCTCACTTATACCCAATCGATAACGAACCTGAATGGCTTTTTTAGGTCCAATTCCTGCCATTTTGGTTGAGGCAATTCTGACTTTTTCATCGGGAACTGATCTAGCTCCTCCTATATATGACATTCTTGATCTGTCCTCTTCCCCGTATTCTCGGCTGGTTCTGAACTTCATGGGTTCGCTTCCGGGTCTAATGGATAGCCACGGGAAGGAACGGGAATCTTTCATGTCTGAAAGGGCGACGTTCAGGCAATGAAAGATTACCTACGAAAAAACAACCTCTTTCCGACGCTTAGATAAGGTCTCAGGTAGGAAATGTGGTTCAGAAGAATGATTGGGTTTGAGTTTCCATCATTGTTTGGGAGAGTGAATTTCGCACTGATCAGGATCGCCGTTCCTGCCGGTGTTACAGTCTGCCGTTCTTTAAGGCGGCCGCACTGATCTGCCGTTCTTTAAGGCAGCCAGCACAGATCCGCCGTTCTTTAAGGCAGCCGGATGGCCTCCCCCCAGCCTGACCCTGGAACACTTTAGTGGAACTCCCTTCAACAACCTGCTTTTGAAACAGGCCAAACTTCTAACAGCTCGAGGGGGCGAGCGCTTCACCCTACCCTTACGGTAGGTTTCTTGAAATTGACCTTTTCGAGAAGGCAGCAATTCAGACCCCCACGCTGAGAGAGACAGGCTCTGGGAAATACACATTTAAGGGCCACTATCTATTCCCCTATTTAGGGGTGAGCGCGGTGCCGGCATCAATAGGGGCTTTGGAAGTCAATCAAGGTGGTTTCCTTTCTGCGATCCGCTGGATGACAGGGACGTAGTTTGGTTCCAGTCTCAGGTTCTTCTCTTTGGTCTCCTCGGCTGTCTGACTCTTCGTGGACTTTCCTTTTTCTTTCAAATGTCTCTAACAAGCAAAATCGACTATACTGATCGTTCACCAAAGAAAGGCTTGGGCTTGACTAACCATTGCTCCTTCAGAGGGAACCCCTCTTCGATCTCTCTCGCGCTGGTAGCTAACGCGATAGGTGCGCTTGCGGCGTCAGACCTAGTTGAGATACTGAACGAGATTGGCGTTACACGTACAGCACGACGATTCGCTCTCGTGTGTGTGGGTATGGCGCGCAGGTGATGTCTACCAGAAGGACCCTCGCGTAACTAAGGCGAACGCGTAACTAAGGCGAAGCCTGATCTTGGGCATTTCCAACTTTCAACCCGAACCCGAAGGCTTGCTTTCCCTCCTCTCCATCCGCCACTAGTTCAACGCTTGACGATGAGCCTGATCTTGATCTGCTTTCATTTGGTGCGGGTGATGAGCCGAACCTAGCCCACCTTTCCTGGCTACTGGCTACTAACTCAATCATTCTTCTTTCTCCGCTTTCTTTTGAAAAGCATATGGTCCCAACCAATCACTTAGAAAAAAGTCAATTTCAGGCATCAAATCTGACGTTTGATCGATCGAATTATGTGGGATAGGTTCTTCTTTCTCCGCTTTCTTTTGAAAAGCATATGGTCCCAACCAATCACTTAGAAAAAGGTTCTTTGTGTTCCTCTTTCTAAAGTCAAAAACCTTATGCATGCACCGATCCGTAAACCGCTGCTCCCTTTGATTCCGACTTTCCCCTGTGATTTGCATCGATAGAAAGAGTGAAGTGCCACATGACACGATAGTACTGATACGCATACATCGCGTGGAACCTAGCAGCTCCCTCGAGAGAAGAGAGATTTCGCGCTCCTTCACGGATTTTCGATCCACATGAAGGACCCGGCCGATGTAGAGTTCGGGCAGGCACGAGTGATCCTCGAGTCTGTGGTTACCTCCGAACGAAGGGGCTTGAGTTCCAGAAGTCTCATGTTCTAACCGTGGGAGAACTCGGCTTGGGGACGCGAAAACCTATCAAATTCATATAAGCCGATTGGATTGACCAACACGTAGCATGTGCTGGAAGGATGGATAGCGTCTTAATACTACGAGTGGAAATTCCTAATCGATATTCCCGTAGGCCGGCGGGCTTATGTACCAGATATTCATATTAGTCTGTTTGCTTGCCTTCAGCGGTTCTTGCTGTCTTTTAATCAAACTTTCTAGTGTTTCGGCAGCGCTCTGACAGATTCGCTCTACTCTATTATTGCCTCCTATTCTTCAGGTTCAATATGAATGACCAACGTCACGTCACGTCACGTCAATTGATGAGCAACCACTTGATGGAAGGGTCGGGAGGGAGGGAGCAAAGCTAAACGAGCAAAGTGAAACGTCGCGAGCACTCTTGCGAGCGCTTTCACTTAATGCAAAGCATCGCGATAGAGTGCTTTGACTTGCGAGCGCTTTCACTTAATGCAAAGCATCGCGTGCTTTTAGTGAGAGAGTGCTTTGACTTAGAGCGTTTCACTTTGTGCAAAGCTCTCTTGCCTTATAGTGCGAGTGCTTTGAGTGATAGAGTGCTTTGACTTGCGATAGAGTGCTTTTCACGCTTTGCGAGTGCTTTTTGGGCTTTGCTAATAACGTGACGTTAGGCCTTTCAGATTGGCTGCCTCGCCCCCTCTTCCCAATAGGAATTGAAATCGACCCTTGCCCTGCCCCCCTTACTCGTCCTTTTCAAGCTGTACCAGTGCTATGTTCCGCATTCTATGGCGGAGTGTAGAGTAAGCTCCGTAATCGCTATGCTCTGACGTCAGAGATCAGATAGGGGAAGGTAGCGCATCAGGGTTTGGAGCGCCCGCCCATGAAGAGAGAGATCCATCAGGTGGCCACCCTTCCTTCGTATCAGGGTAAGGTAGCGCATCCCCAGTAGAGAGACCCTCACCCTTCCTTCGGAAGGGGTTCTCCCTTAGTGCTTTCTCCCTGCGAAAGAAGGGTTCTCTCCTCAAAGTCGGGGCGACCCCCGGTCTTCTCGCGCGGCTTCGCGAAAGGGCCGGCTTGTTGATATGCTTGTCGATATGGAAGAAGATCCCAAGGTTTCGACCACTCACCATCTAGAGAGAAGCCCCAACCTCGCGGCCTCCCCACTTCTTATCCCTGGATACCTTTCGTTCCGCATCTATCTATTCCGATCCCGCTGGTCCATCCAATAACGAAAGAAAGTGGTCAAACCTCTGAAAGAACAGTTTACAGGGACCGAGCTGTTTACTCTGATCCAGTGGTCCAGTGTTTACAGGTTGTGTGGTTCGCTTAAGAACGACGAACCTTGCGGCCACGGAACTTCTTGCCGCATTATTGGACCGCTCAGACCACGTCAGCGTGTGAAGGGCTCACTCACGACCGGATGGCCCTTGTTATGGTATTTCCACCATGTATCTGAATGAAAGGAACTCGATTTCGGTCTTTGGTGCTATGCGCAGTGTTTAAACGCAAGTTCTTTAGAATGACAAGAGAATGGAAAACGAAAGTCTCAGAAAAAGGTCGCCAAAGATCGAGGGGCTATGTAACGCAAGCGACCAGCCCTTCTGAATGAAAGAAGAAAGGAGGAGGAGAGAAACCGAAGTCAGGGACGCCGCCCAGGCTCCCTCCTTCACCCTTTCTTCCCCCCTCCGAAGAGATGAACGGCCCGCGGGACCTGTCATCCTTTCGTAAGCCGCCTATTGTGGCGTGGTTCCAGCCTTTCTTAAGAAGGCATAAGGAACGAACTGGACCGTCAAAAGGTCAACCGAAGATGAAAGAAGTGTTGGATGATCTGACATGTCGTCGTTAGATCTATCGGGGGCAACAACGGGGGCGGTATCAGGTTCTAAGGATCCTCAAAGGCCACGCACCCTTTTTGACTTGACGATCTATGGAAGCATTCTTCATCGGCGGTCGCCCACCCACCTGGAAGTAGTGGTAGTGGTGGTACAGCGGTGGCCTATTTCCATGCCAGAATTTCCAAAAACCGGGCAGGGCAGGCGGGAGGCACTGGATGGTCTTTTTAGGTTGAACACTGGCTTCCCTCAACCAACCTTCCTTTCTTTATTGTGTGAGGGAATGGCAAGAAAAGGGAAGCTTGCTTCGTTCGTCAGCTCGCTCTTGACAGATCCGATCGGAATGGAAGAGCACCAGTTCCACATTGCAAGGATCTGGAGTCAAAGGATTCGAACCTTTGCATGTTGGTATCAGAAACCGATGCCTTACCACTTGGCTATGTCGGTGGTAACCTGGGAAAAAGAAAAAGGGCTCGAAGAACGAGCCGTGCAAGGACGCAGGGATATAGCAAGTCAGCCCGGTTATCCCTGATCTTCTTTTTGCGTTCGGGCGGGGGGGCTTTGACTGTACTGTAGGGGAAAAAAGGAATAGGCTTAGTAGGGCTCGAACCTACAATATCACCGTTATGAGCGGTACGTTTCAACCAATTAAACTATAAGCCCCTACCTCTCTACATGCAATTCGCTCACTTCGGGAAGAGCGGACGGAAAGAGGAGGCCTGTGCTCTATCTGCTTCTTCCTCTTCCCAGGAATTGGGGCATCCCGCAAGCTACCTTTCGCGACTCAAACTGCCGGCTTTCTTTCCGGCTCCCGGCGACTCAAACGGGCGGGGGCTCTTTCTCTAAAAGCTTGCAATGCCGGCTGTTCGCCTATTTGATGAAAAAGGCGCTACGGAACTACTGTCGTACAGCTAGTGTTAGTAGTACAACAGAATGCCGTTCGCCCTACTTCCGTCGCAAGCCCTTCGTATGCAAGCCCGTACGCAAGCCCCACCTTAGCTTTTATAGTAAGTAAGTGGGGCTTGCGCTTGACTTGAATGGAAGTAGCGCCCTTTGAATAGGAAGGAGTAGGTGTTCGCTGACATGGTTCCATCTTCCCAAAGAGGATCCGGTAGCATCCCAGTATCATTCCCCCTCTCCGTTCTCCCACGCTCGTGACGGTTAGTTCTGGTAGTCATTCAAAAGCCTAGGCTCCGGATGAACGTTCCACCTCTGATTTCCGCGTTCGTTCCGCCCTGTGATCAAAGCACTCGCTACTTTGAATGGCGTTAGGGCTTTGCGAGTGCTTTGCACAAAGCACGCACTCGCAAAGCAAAGCGTAGGGCTTTGCACAAAGCACGCACTCGCAAAGCAAAGAGTGGGGGCTTTGCACAAAGCACGCACTCGCAAAGCAAAGAGTGGGGGCTTTGCTCGTGACGTGACGTGACGTGACGTTGTATCGCGAGTAGAAGCGTAGAGTGTAGACTCTGCCTACAAGAGCAAAGCGAAGCGAGATTGGATGCGAGCAAAGCTACCGCTTTCTCTGTCGGTTTTCATGCAACCAACGCGTCGAAAGCAACCGTTGCTTTCGACATAGCACATGTCACAGTTGTAGGCTTGACACAGACGTGGTATCCTACGTCACTCCCCCGCCTACGCTCGACCGTCTTTGAGTGAGGAACCATCGCAGAAAGAAGAAACTGCCCTCGCGTAGTCCACTGTGGACCTCTACGCTCCAATCTCTTCGTCAGCAGTTACAGCTTGCGTAGCTCCAGTTGTAGGCGTCGTAGCAGGAGTGCGCGTCCTCTTCGCCGGAGTTGTTTATGTGATGTAGAAAGCGCAAAAGCTCGCTCCGCGTAGGCTGCACTCGCAGTGGAGCAAGGGTAGGCTACACTCGCTGTGAGAAAGTCACTCGCAGCCTTTTCTATTCTAGGCTATACATGTGTAGGCTCGGCGGAACTCGCTGCTAGGCTACAACTGCGAAGCGAGCCTACACTACACATGTGTAGCCGAGTGTGCGGAGCAAGCTGTAACTGCGAGTGACGACTCTTCTTCTACACGAGCCGTCCTACTGCTACGCAAGCCTACATAGGTTCAAGTACCAAAGGCGACCGAGTGAACAGCCCCAACCAAGAAAAGAAGCAAAGCTTCTACGACAAGTTCTGGTCTTTCATGCAAGGAAGGAGGGCGGAGCGGGCATTAGAAAGAAGACTACGGAGGCATTCGTCCGCGTAGGAATGCCGACTACTACGACTACAAGACTACGACTACACCGGAAGCGACTCGCTTCTATTCTCGACCATAACGATGGTCCATAACATAACAAGATCGTAGTAGTTCAACATACGATACAATTTCACGGCACGGCCAACAAAAAGAAAGAGCTTCGCTCTCATGGTTTGGTCGGCCTTCCACCCATCATGCCTCCTTTCTCTGAAGTCTACAACAAGTGGGAGAGGCAGGATTCGAACCTACGTAGAAAACCTTCAACAGATTTACAGTCTGTCGCTTTTGACCACTCGGCCACTCTCCCCTTCCCGGGCCGGGGCCCCCTCAATGGGTTCCAGAAGAAGAAGGAGGGCGGCGTACTTCTTGATTGGATGGAAGGGAACGCGTTGCCCGTGATCCAGATGTCGGGTAGGGATAAGATAGTCATTTAGTCAGTTCATAACAATCTCTTTAAAGCAAGGTGGGAAGCAAAGTCTCCGGAAGGCGGAACGGGGATAAAGAATCTTTCATAGATGAGGATGAATCTATGAATGACGCTTCTGCCGGCCGACGGAGCCATGAGCGGTCCAATAATGAAACTACTTCTTTCCACCACCAACCACGGAAACTTCCTAAGACGTCGGGCAAAGTGAGAACCGGAACTTCGCGGACTTTCTAAGGTTATCCCGACACTCGCAAAGTGAACCGTAGGGCAAAGCACACTCTATCACTCAAAGCACTCGCACGTCAAAGCACTCGCACGCAAGTCAAAGCACTCTCTCACTCAAAGCACTCTATCGCAAGTCAAAGCACTCTATCACTCAAAGCACTCTATCGCAAGAGAGCTTTGCTCATTTGGGCATTAAGTTCAAGCGCTCGCAAGTCAAAGCACTCGCAATATACGCGAGGCTTTGCATTAAGTTCAAGCGCTCGCAAGTCAAAGCACTCGCACGCGATGCTTTGCATTAAGTTCAAGCGCTCGCAAGTCAGCACGCGATGCTTTGCATTAAGTTCAAGCGCTCGCAAGTCAAAGCACTCGCAATATACGCGATGCTTTGCATTAAGTTCAAGCGCTCGCAAGAGTGCTCGCGACGTTTCACTTTGCTCGCGACCCTTCTGTTGAGCTTTGCTCGCGACCCTTCCATCAATTGACGTGACGTGACGTCAATTGACATGACGTGACGTTCGCTTCGCTATTTACTCCGCCTCTTCGCTAAGCAGCTGCTAAGCAGCTCTCCGCCCCAGATGCTCCGCGGAGTGTTCGATGGCGGAGCCAGCCCAGCCCTCTATCTACGTTGGTTGGTCCGCAGCCCCGCCCTATAGAATGAATAAGGAGAGGCCTCTCGATGACCGAGCCACTCTGAGACTACTCCTTACCTCACCCCGACCAAAGAGTGATCTTTGAACGCTACTACGCATCCTTACTCATAGGATAGTGTCAGGTAGGTTTGGGTATAGCAGGACTTGAACCTGCGACCATTAGGTTAAAAGCCCAATGCTCTACCAACTGAGCTATACACCCACCGTCATATTGAGTTAGTAGTCAATAAGGATTGGTGCGGAAAAGAAAAGAGGGCGGCCCCCGCTTCTTCTTCTCATCCACTCACAGGGGCGCGACTCTGTATGAGGCTAGTACTGCTACGCAAGTCTGGTCTTGTTTCCACTCATGGTTTCTTCTATCTACAAAAGAAGGTCAACGGGGGGGGAACCTACAGTAGCTCTCACTGACACCATCTACGATAAGGTGAGGTCGTCTTTCTTTCCGGCCGCCATACGGTTCGACCGAGAGGAGCAGAGACTTATCTATGTAATTACGTTGTTGGCCTTCCGGTCGAGCACTCTCTTTTCTTGGTCCAAGACTTTCCGTCTGACCAACCAAGACGGACTTCTTACCAACCCGCGAAGGGTTTTGAGGCTGGACCAGGTACGAAGAATGAATCTATGTCTGTGCACGGAAGTAGCTGGCCTAGGCCACTCAACTGTTCGAGCGCAGTGGTGGTTGGTGGAGATTCGACAAGGGTAGAATGCCTGGTCGAAAGTCCAGTAGATAGTAGGCGTGTTCGTTTTGGCTCCCGAGCGAGAAATAGGCGATGCACCTGCTGCTACGTACGTTGACCTTGACAGATTCATCCAATTTAACCACACAAAAAGGAACACGCTCGGGGGGATGCCGTCAAAGAAGTGATCAGCATTCTGAAACGGGGTTAGCAGTGAAAGAGCCCGGCATTCCGTTATTCATGAATAGCGGAGTCTCAAAAAAGAGGGACCAGCCTCATCGTGGTGATTAGAGGACACCTCTGATCGTTCCCCTCTAATGTTGTGACACGTTCCCTCCCAGTTAGTTGATCAACGGGATTCGTCGGCGTCAGAGCTGTCAAGTGGTCTACACTTGACTCCACAGGGCTCTTCTTCTTCCAACGATCAAAGCCTAAAGCACTCGCAAAGCTCCACGAGCTCCAAACCTTTAGAGCAAAGCAAAGCCGAACGAGCAAGCAGCAGCAGTTCCTAGTTGTGGGTGGTGAAAGCACTAGCAAAGCGTCATGTAGTGGCCTCGCAAAGCCTGTAGCTCGGAACGAGCAAAGCGACCTCGAGGCTATATTAACAAGATAGAAAGAACTTTCTATAGTTAACTAACTATCATAGATCACTATAGAAAGTTAGTTTGCTCGTATAGCGAAGCGAGGCTTGCTCGTTCTGCGGAGCTCGTCAGAGGGGCTTTGCTCGTTGCATAACGATACCTCAAATGAGAATCTATGCGAGTTCCTTCGGATTGCCTGACCTGCCTCTCTCACTTGATTTGACGTGGGCTTTCTCCTTTTGGATTCCTTCCGTCGCTTAGCAACCGACGCGCCCGGCCGGCCCCTTGGGAATCGGAAAATGGTTATTGGCTTCCTGCTTCATTTGAGAAGTCGGGAGACCGATGGATCTTGCCTTGGATTTCGCTGTAGCAGTGAAATCTCATTTAGGTTCACACACAGAAGGAGAGCCCTTTCATAGGCTACAATCATGCATGCATCTGGCCTCTTTCTTAGTAGACGGAGGAGCACAAAAACCTCCGTCTCTGTCCCTGGCTCGTTCGCAACCCCCTCATCCCTAGGAGCTGCCTCCGCCATCCGAAAACATCAAATAGAAGCGTCTGCCAGTTTTTTAGCCAAACCAGAAGGAGCGCGAAAGGAGTCAGTCTTCGGGTATGGAGGCTGGTATCTGCGGAAGAAGAAACCGGAGGCGCTGTTTAAGCCCTAAGGGCCGCCAGCATCGACTGGTAGGCGCTGTCGAGTCATACGGAAACTCCGATGCGGTAAGCCGCCTCAGAAAATCTGCTCGTACCGCAGCCAAGTCGACCTCGAGCTGCCAAGCCCGGGACTCACTCTCTCTAATATAATTCGACGCGAAAAGTCCGCCTCGCATATCTCCGCTCAGGAGCAGCCTGTATATCCGCTCCTTAGCTTCCAGCCGCCGAGTAAGCATGGATACGCTCTAATGATGGGTCCTTGATGCGGCGTGAGCCTCTGTCAAAAACAAAAAGAAAAAAAAACGGGATGACAACGAAAGAGACGAAAGCAGAAAATGCACAGTACCAGGTTTGACCTGGGCATCCAGCTCACGCTGTAGCAAAAAAAACAAGACCTGAACCCCCTCAGCCTCTACACCATGAGAAGGGAGAAAAAAACGAAGCCTCAATCCCTCTAACCAGCAGCCTCCCTACCGTCTACGGAGTTGTACCAATCCCTCCCTCCCCCGCGACTGTCCTGCCTCCAGAAGGGAATGGCCTATCGACAATGCGCAGGTGACGGCGATCCGCAATCCGCAGTGGAAAGATCAAAGCGCTCGCAAAGCTTTGCTCGTAGGATGAAAAATGAAAAAAAAGTACACTCAAAGCACTCGCAACTTCAAATTCCCGTCACGTCATTTTGACGAGCCCAACACTCGCAACTTTCAATGGCGTGTCACGTCACGTCACGTCAATTGATGAGCAACCACTTGATACGAGCAAAGCCCAAATGAGCAAAGCCCTGACGCAATGAAAAGCGAGTGCTTTGATCAGAACTTCATATTCCGCAGTGGGGCCAAAGCAAGAGGGAGATTTTGTTCTGAAAGCAACTCTTGCCTTCTTTATTAGTGGTGGTGGACTTGGATTCTTTCCAAAGTTGTATATAGAATGGCAGAATGTACCTGGCAAAAGCCATAGTGGGTGTCGCTTTCAATTTCATTAACTAATGTAGGTCGCCTGGTATGCCATTAATGCTTTCACTTTAAGCGATACCCTACCCGATCTTACTAGTCAAACGGTAGCGAGAGGGCTCTTTCTCATCAGTTGACAGTACCAGAAGTAGAGGTAGGGGTCCATTGCTGTCTGTACTCTTTCTTCCACCTGTAAAGTAACCAACTAGGCAGAGCGAGAGAACTTCTCCGCTGACGCCTGGCGATTGGCGATTGGATATGATTGCGTCACTCAAAGGATGGATGGGAATGGTGATCCTTAACTTAGTGGAAGTACCGCAGTTGCTTATCCGTCAGAGGATTGACGAAGATCGCCAGAAACATCAATAGATTGCGGCTACCTTCAGTCTGCTGCAGCAGCGTCGCTTTCAAGTAATTGATCAAGGAAGGGCGAGAGAAAAAGGAGGTGTTGTCGGCACTTGAGCAGATTGAACCATGTGAGCGAGAGACGAATCCCGGCAAAGAATCGAGCCAGAAGAAGAGATATGATAGACAAGGGGACGGATCGGATCCCGTCAAGGTCTTTGACGCTCAAGGCAGTGAAATGGAAAGGTTCAGTAGTCGATCCGAGTCAGGCCTTAGCCGCGAAAGCCGTAAATGCGAGGTTCTGACGGTGAGAGCCTATAGCTGACCACGAATTTGGGGAAGTGGAAAGTTGAAGAGAGAGGTCGGACCTAAAAGGATCAGAAGGCTCTCCATCTCTGTGGCGGCCAAGAGTTCCCATTCGTGTGCGAGAATCATCGTATAGAAAAAAACGGAGAGTGACCGACCTGGACTCGTTCGAGGGCAGTGATCGAAGCCGGCCGAGAGAAAGGAAGCTGAAAGTGGTGCTATGGACATCAACGTAGTTAGTGTGCCAACATGGAAGGATTGGCAGAGGGGGTCACGCTTCGCGAAAGAATCGTCGTATGCTCCGGAGGTGTAGAGCCTCCTAGGAGGCTTACTGGATTCAAAAAAGCCCGGGAAGGCCGGAATCGTGGCTTGCACAATGGCTAGCCATCTTGGCTTCGCTTTCGCTTCGCTCGTTAAGTTCAGCATTTTGACAAGGATCTTCGCCGCGAAACCAAAATCAACAAGAAAACGGACGGCCATGTTGGACTCGGACGACGGTGCGAAGCCGCAACGCGGAGTTGACGAAGCGAAGGAAACCGGCTCCGTCTATCGAAGCGGAAATCCACCGAGACATCCACTGCCATAACGTATGACAATAGAAAAGGGAATACCGATACCTTGCTGACCGAGCTTCCCGGAACGGAAGGAAAGAACTCGCTTGACCTTAACTCGCAACTCGTTTCATTCCCCTTAGCGTCGGTTGCTAAGCGACGGAAGGAATCCAAAAGGAGAAAGGAAACCACGTCAAATCAATCAAGTGAGAGAGGCAACGAGTTCCGTCGTTAAGCGTCACGAGTCTACTTGAAAGAACTTCTATTTCATTAGTAGATCCAACTCTCTTTTGCTTGAAACAGAGTGATTCACCGTCGGTCGGGTATTAATCTTCTCACTCACCGGGCCGTGATCACTCACATCTCTCTCCGGGGAAAGCTGAGACAAACTGGGAAGACTGATCTTCGCGTGAAAACTAGTTCCCCTAACCATTTTCTTTAGGAATCCATAGGTGCCGATTAGTTGTATTCACATCCCACGGTCGACGCACCCCCGCCTATGGAAGGAATCCCGTCAGAAGCATGTCCATAGCATCTCTGTTGGTTCGGGCCGGGGCGCTGTAATGAAATGGTCAAAACCATTTCCCACACTTGATTGACTGATTTTGCACTGACGGGACGGAATACGGGTAGTTAGTTAGGACAGACCCACCCCTGGGGAAGGGGTTGGCTATTGATGGGCTTTTGATGACTGGCTATTTAGATTGATCCAATGGCTTCCGTTGCTCCTGTTCGTTACCACCTAGTACAGATGAAAAATCTCCCAATCCCCCACCCAATTAGATGAACTCGCAGTTGTTGGTGACCCATCATCTGAGCAAGCAGCACCCGTAACGGCAGATAAGGGCACGGAACCACCACCATTAGTGGTGGTGGTGGTGGTTGACGCAGCATAGTCAGCATAGGCATCATGGGCGGAGGCTTCAGAAACAAAGGCATTGGCATCCGAACCAGCCCACCAGTAGCAGTTGACCCAGTGCCAGGCGATGAATATCCAACATCCGTTTATGCCTTGCATATCGAGATCAGGGCCTACCCACAGGAGAGGAGGTAACAAAGGCATAGGTTGGATTGAAGTGAGACCGTAATACGTTCTAAAGCGCGTGGCATCCGTTCAAAAGCCGGTTTTTTTCGTCATCGAAAGCCAGCACCAACCAGAGGCAGAGGTTAAGGCAGAGAGAGCTAAAGCATAGCCATTGCGGGTGGCCGCAGGGGGTCAAAGCAAATCCAAAAACATAGCCGGTAAGAGAAGCAGAGACAAGGAAAGCGTTGGTGATAGTCAACACATTGTTAAGTGGTGTTGGGATTCCAGTGAAAGTTAGGGCCCTTATTTAATTTACCAATAAGTAGTAGGTAGGAACGGATAGCAAAGTCAGTTAGATAGTCATAGCTTGTTCTAGGTCCCATTGAAGTTTACCCGAAGAGGCGAGAGAAGGGCATATACAAGCAAGGGTAGAGGCACTGGTTTCACCCCCGGGCGTTTCAAAACCTGCGGGGACGGATCCGGTTCCACCGCAAAGGCAGGAGTTGAAAAAACCATACTGTACCAAAAACAGGAAAAAAACGAAGGTAGAAGCACAGCCGGGCCATACGAGAAAGCGAAAGCACTCGCAAAGCGAAGCAACGAGATTAGCAAAGCCCACAAAGCACTCGCAAAGCCCTACGCTTCGTCAGTGCTTTGTGGGCTTTGCTCATGACGTACCCTACTCGCTTCGCGGAACGAGCAAAGCCTGTAGCAAACAAAGCGAGGCGCTATGGAAAGGCAGCCGAAGCGTTTGAGCATCTTGTGGAAAGTGGAGTGCCTTCCGCTTTGCGAGTTTCTTGGCAGCCGAAGGAGTCAGCGTTAGTTTGAGGTCTTTCGCGGTAAGCAAAAAGTGCGTTCCGCCGATTCGATCTTCTCGTAGCTCATAGGTAGGCGGCGTCATCCATCTGAGTGACTTCATACGCATCTCCTCCACCCCCAAAGAACGACCTTCCTTCCCTATTTGTCCTCCTTTGTCCCCTCCCTCTTTCCCTTCTTCCTCTTCGTCTATCCGGGACAGGGCAGGCAGCCCACATACATGAAGAGAAGAAGAGAGGGGTTCCTTGTCTGTCGGTCGGGCCACAAGTGGAAGCAATCGATGCTTTGGTCATTCCGTTTACTCCTTGCTGCCAGTCCGTGCTTGCTGTCATGCTGGCAAGCGGGGTTTTCGGCTGGTTTTACCTACTATTGGATTTGAACCAATGACTCTCGCCGTATGAAAGCGATACTCTAACCGCTGAGTCAAGTAGGTCGAGTCAAGTAAAAGAAAATAGACCAACGTTGCTATAAGAGAAAGCCAACCAAAGCGCAACCGGAGTTCTCGGCCTATGAATGATCAAAGCACTCGCAAGTCAAAGCACTCTATCGCAAGTCAAAGCACTCTCTCACTCAAAGCACTCGCACGCTCAAAGCACTCGCACGCAAGTCAAAGCACTCTATCACTCAAAGCACTCTATCGCAAGTCAAAGCACTCTCTCACTCAAAGCACTCGCACGCAAGTCAAAGCACTCTCTCACTCAAAGCACTCTATCGCTCAAAGCACTCGCAATATCACGCTCAAAGCACTCGCACGCAAGAGAGCTTTGCTCGTTTGGGCTTTGCACAAAGTGAAACGCTCGCAAGTCAAAGCACTCTATCGCGATGCTTTGCATTAAGTGAAAGCGCTCGCAAGTCAAAGCACTCTCTCACTAAAAGCACGCGATGCTTTGCATTAAGTTCAAGCGCTCGCAAGTCAAAGCACTCGCACGCGATGCTTTGCATTAAGTTCAAGCGCTCGCAAGAGTGCTCGCGACGTTTCACTTTGCTCCCGACCCTCCCCTTCTGTTGAGCTTTGCTCGCGACCCTTCCATCAATTGACGTGACGTGACGTGACGTGACATGACGTTGGCTCGCGAGTAGACTAGACAGCGAGCGTAGAGTGTAGACTCTGCCTACAAGAGCAAAGCGAAGCGAGATTGGATGCGAGCAAACTCCTGTTACGTCTGTACGAAAGCCTACAACTACTAACTATTAACCATAGAAGTGTGACACCTTTCGTAATGGAATGGAAAGCCTACAAACACCATAGTCAAGTTCAACCTTTCTTTCTTTCCGCCTCCCGTTTTGTATGTTCTTTGATGACGTTTTCTTAGTTGATATCTGTGACGCCGGCTGTCGATGGGAAGGCCTACGACGAGGATCTTCCAGAGTGGACTACGCGAGCTTCTTTCAGCGAGTGTCCCTTCTGCTACGCGAGCCTACAACTCTTGCTACGACGGACGCCTACTGCGTGCTATGCAAGCTGTAACTGTGAGCAGGATACAACGTCCATACGTCAGGTACATGTGCTATGTCGAAAGCTACATAAACAAAACTACAACACCACTACGTAAACACTTGGAGTTGCGTTCTTCATCGGCCGGCATAGATGAATAGATGAAGCGAGACGTCATCCGATGGAGCCATGAGCAAGCCTTTCTTCGAAAATGTACCTGTCACTCACTATTGAGATTTGAGCTTTTGCTTGCCTTTATCCTATGTATGAGAAAGTCAGACCAACGTCGACTAGCAGGGTGCTTATACTTGCTTACTTGTATTTCTCCCCCCACGTTGCTTGCTTAGATTGGACTCGTTTCTATCTATCGCACTATCAAAAATCCTCCGTCCGTTTTTAGTGCTTAATCGCCCCGTGTCCTTCTTCTTAGTTAATTAAGTTAAGTGAGGTTTCTTCCTTATTACTCGGTGGGGCGGGCACCTGTTCCTATGTTTGTTTACTCTACCTACTCGTGCTTTCTTTCTTTTTAGGCTGCTGCTTGAATTGCGTGCATCTCCCTGCTAGGCTTGCGTAGCAGTAGGACGACTCGTGTAGAAGAATTTGAATCACTCGCAGTTACAGCTTGCTCCGCACAGACTACACATGTGGAGGCTCGCTCCGCGTAGGCTGCACTCGTAGTGGAGAAAGGGTAGGCGTCACTCGCAGGAAGGCTACACTCGCTATAGGCTGGCTACACTCGCTGCTAGGCTTTGTGCTTGGTCAAAAAACGAAGCGAGCCCTTGAAGAAAATCTCCCCAAGTAGGATTTGAACCTACGACCAGTCAGTTAACAGCCGACCGCTCTACCACTGAGCTACTGAGGAAGAACTCCTCTATCTCATATACGTATTAACGAGTCGAGTCTCTTATCTACGTATTAACCACTTGTTTCAGGAGATCGACCCGAGAGAAAAGAAAGAAGAGTAACGGGAGAGAGCAGAGCGGGGAGATCTTTATAGACGTATCAACTTGACTTCCAGCACGCTCCGGGGAATAAGAATGGCGAAGAAGAGGTGGGGAAAGACAGACGATCTACTGACTCGAGTCTATCAACCCAACTCCAAGCGAGGGTCGTAGTTTGATTCTCATTCTGACCCTAATCATCAATACTAGCGGAAAGAGGAAGGAAAGCCACCCACTGCACCAAACCATCAAAGAGAGCAATTCTCTGAGGATCGACGATTTGAGTTCGGTGAGGCCGGCATTCCACTAGCAACTATAAAGAAAGCAGCCTTAGACATACGGTTACTAGGCAACTTCTTCTTTCCCCGTCTCTCGCTCACTCCCATATGAACGTGCATCCTTCACTATTTGACTAAAAATGGAACGAAATGATCTTGTTTTGTTCCTCGGTTGAAAAGAGTGGAACCATCATTACCCTCGTTGACTATTGAACCCCCTTCCTTCCCCTTTCTCGCTTTTGAAAGCCTTCTCCGACCCTGACTGCCCAACCAGAGAGCGGACAGCTAATGCGTTCCACTTATTACTCCAATGATGAAATTCAGACTGACTTGATTAGGAGGAAGTTGCGCAGGATCCAGAGCTACTAGCCAGAAGCCTCTTTCCTTCTACGCCTACAGCTAGTTGTGCATACGTATATAATGGACTCGAGCCCCTCCCACCCCACCAATAGTTGTTTATCGATCGATAGAAAACCCTACCTCTTTCCCATGACGTGGTCGTCGGATTTGCCCACCATAGGTGAAGAAAGAAATGCCTATTGCTCGTGCTGGTTACTATCGCACCAGCGAACCCAATTCATTCTACACGGTCCAGTCCGAATGAACTTCACGGAAGCAGGAATTCCTGGACCACGAGAAAGCACCGACTATAGAGCATGCAGCAGGTGGCTGACCTTGTCACATTTCTTTCTCAATTAAACATTCAACCATTCAACATTCAACCAACAAGGTATATAATGGACTCGAGCCCCTCCCACCCCACCAATGCTGACCCAATCGCACAATGGAATTTCTGTGGTCTTGCCCCAACGAGTGGCGGCGGAGGAAGCAGAAGCATGAAAAGGATGTGGATAAGTAAGCAAGTATAAGCACCCTGCTAGTCGACGTTGGTCTGACTTTCTCATACATAGGAACTTCCAAGTCGAGATCAATCTATTCATCTATCTACTTTTCTTCTTCCGGCCGATGAAGAAGGAGCTAGGATAGAGATGTGCCCAGCACGAACAGCTCCCCCAAAAAAGAAGTTCTACCCAACTTGATGAGAAGGGAGCAAAGCTAAACGAGCAAAGCTCAACGTCGCGAGCAAAGCTCAACGTCGCGAGCACTCTTGCGAGCGCTTTCACTTAATGCAAAGCATCGCGATAGAGTGCTTTGACTTGCGAGCGCTTTGTGCAAAGCATCGCGATAGAGTGCTTTGACTTGCGAGCGCTTTGTGCAAAGCATCGCGATAGAGTGCTTTGACTTGCGAGCGCTTTGTGCAAAGCATCGCGTGCTGACTTGCGAGCGCTTAATGCAAAGCATCGCGTGCTGACTTGCGAGCGCTTAATGCAAAGCATCGCGATAGAGTGCTTTGACTTGCGAGCGCTTTCACTTAATGCAAAGCATCGCGATAGAGTGCTTTGACTTGCGAGCGCTTTGTACGGAGGGGTTCTTTTGCGATTCTAATAGGAATCAGTCTTCGATATAGGCGATAGGGAGTGTATCTGAGTTCACTAAGTGATCAGTCCCTCAATCTCTCCGTCTTTCCAAGGTTTGTGGTCTTAGTCTAAGTAGCCTATAGGATAGGATTGATTGCTGTGTTTATGGGCGAACGAACGAACGCGATCGCGAGCTTGAATCAGTAGGGCCATCATGCATCTCAGAAGCCATTTTCTGCCTCAAAGGTGATGTCCATTCCATATGGTTACCTTCTATCGCGAGTGAGTCTGCGTACCATTCATCTTTTCTCAATTCTTCCACCACTCGATCGAGATGGAAAGTCAACTAATGTTTACAAAACTCAAGAATTTGTGAGATTGAGAGTGCCTCTATGTTCCCGCCATCCATCATTCCGCCAGTAGGGCCATCTTATATCTTTTTCTTAATTCCTATCCTTTTCAGTCCCGGGTTTCCAGCCAATCGATCGCGCGTCATGAAGAGTGAACTGCGGAACCCGCCCTTCCGCCATCTATCTTTCGATACGGAGGGCTGACGATTCACCTTGCGACTCATTCCTTCGATCGAGCGTTCTTCGGACGTCGATCAATCTATCACTCAATCCCTCCATCGATCATTCGAAAGTACCTCTGACTAGCTTAAGTGAAACAGCCATCCTTGTTCTTAGGGATAGGGGATAGACCATACATCAAAGGTGCACTTCGGACTGCGAGGTTGTCGTTGCGGCCTTACTATCTTCTGACAACTTGGCTTTGCAGTCCTTTATGGTCTGAAATCATTCATTCGATAGGCGTTCTTCCCCTACGGCAGGACACATGCAGTTCACTCGGCCTATTGGAATAGCAGGATTGATTATGCGTCAACTTCCTGCGTCAGCTTTCATCCATGGGGAGGAGGACCGAACTCCACCTGCCGTGGTTTAACGGTTCTACGGAAAGATTTTTTGAATCGTCATTTCGTAAGCCGCGCACTTCAGGCCAGGCCTTGCTATAACCAACCTCATTGATCCCACTCAATCCTTTACACCGATGTATCGTACTCTCTCGACCAGGTCATCATAATGTAATGTAATACGGAACTTCTTTGCGAAGTTTGAGAGGTCGCGGAAGCTCGCTTTCTCTCCGCGTGGCGTAGTGGTCGGCATTCCTACGTGCTCCTCCTTGCTTGCCCCTACGGAGAAAAAGGGAACCTTTCCATCGTGACGCTGACTTGGTTACGAAGGAAGAAAGAGTGAGTGATAATGGTCACTCCGAGTTTCGCTGACTTGGATGAAGTCAGCCTCACTCCTTCCTTCCAGTCGTGACGGTGGCTTTTCTTTTCTTTTTGGTTGAAAAGAAAGTGGGTTCGGTTCATTGATTAGTCAACCTCCGGTGCTGGTAAGGTCGGGACCGTGGTCGTCCGTATCCGGTTTGCCGGCCGATAAGATCTCTGAGATTGACCAGCCAGCTGGGTTGGTTTGGCTATTCCTTGATATTGAAAAGGAGTCAGCTATCTGCGCGAGTCACCTTCTTCTAGGCTCTGAGTCGCCTTCTTCTAAGCTCCGCTGGACGACACGGCATTCTCGTTAAAATATAGGCCGGCCGTACTTGTGATGGTTCCCCAGGATCAAATATTCCCACCTAGGTCTACGTTGCCACGATCTTGTTCTATGGAAGCGGGCGGGTGAAGAGTTCGGCCCGGTTTTTGGTGTCGTAGGGGACAGGGATTGACCTTTCTAACGCATATTCTGTCGTACCGGCATAGCCCCACGGATTTGTTTTCGATCGGAGCATCAAGCAGCGCAACCCGGTTCTACGTCCGAAGTGCTCGTCCAAGGAGGGAGTTTGCTTTACCCAACTCCCCTTTTTTTGATAGATAATCAGGCAGCCCGCGCCCTCAAATCAATGATGGTCAAGACCCACCCCTTGTTTCAGTCAGAATTAGTCCCCGGGACCCCGGGACATTGGCTTCCGCCAACAGTGAACTATAAAGGATCGCATCCCGCGCATATTCTACATTATAGCCTGCAACTGATTCAGCTTCCGCTTCTGGGAGATCAGACGGAGCTCGATTAGTTTCTGCTAGACAAGGAATGAGGAACATAACCATTACGGGGAACAAGGGAATACCGGACCATATCTGCTTTTGCGCCATGACAATCTCACTCGAATTACGGGGACCTACACATATTAGTACAGTATACCGGGGTCCCCGGCCAGAACCACACGTGCAAGTTTCCCTGCATGTGGCTCGTCCGTGCTTTCCGAGGCGCTGCCTGTGACTCGGGGGAAGGGGGCGTTCGGAACGGAACACAAAAGTGTGAAGAGCATTGTCTTTTTGAGTAGGCAGCGCCTACCAAGCCTTGCTTGATGGCAGAGGCCTTCAAACCCCTTGTCAATGATGTTGGGGCAAGGCAAGCCCAAGGAAAGTGACGGTTGGCTCCCAGCTCCATCTCGGCCGGCATCCAGCTCTCGAGGGGGTGGGGTCCTGGAGCGAACTACTCATTTGCTGTGTTGCCCCAACCCAAGGGCGTTTGGTGAGGAGGTCCGGTGGAAGCCACTTCGAGGAGGCGACTGGACTGGAGTGCTTTCTTTCATCAAATGATGCATGTGGGCTCCGCCATTCCCATCCCAAGTTCCGAAAAGGTCGGGAAGAGATGAGAATTTCTCAATGAGAATTTCAGCCTCATTGTGGTTCACCTTCATCTTTTTCGTGGTCTATATCAGCTATCCGGGAATGAATTTCTATCTATGTTAGCTAGCGGGGGTGGGCTTGACTCTGGTAGTCCCGCTTCGGCCTCTGACCGTCCGTCCCGTCTCATCTTTCTTTGGCTAACCTTTTCGCCAGCCATGTTAGCTCCACATGAGACCCTTTTTATATGGCCTCAAAAGGCACTCATCAGTCCGCCCCCTTCCTATTCCGCTTTGCCGCCGGCGCTATGGTGGTCCCGTTCCAGTGGCCCGCCTTTAGTCATCTATACCAGCGACCCGGGAAGGAACGATTGATTCGCAGCGCCCCTCTGACGATAAGAAGCAGAATAGGCGCGCCATCACCTACAGCCCTTTCCTCTGCCGGGCACTTCCACGAAATGAAAACGGGCGGCATCGTCGTATGCTCGACATTTGTTGCCCTGGTGTATATCCCGGAGTACTCCTATGGCCGATCTGTCACCCATACATTCTTGGCGGGGCCCCGTCCCGTGTGGAGAATGCCCCCCTTAGGCACGGCTTAGTCCGTTATTCTCGCAGTTCAGATCTGATTCGGACCGGACCGCCACTTCTCAGAAAGCATGGGTCTTCCCTCCTGGGAGCTCGTCCATTCGTTGGGTGATCCCTTGCTCTCACGTTCGAGTGTTTGCTCGTCGTTTAGGCCGGTGAGTGGCATTTCTGCTCATTGCAGCCACCTCCGGGGTTCTTCGCACCTGGATAGTACCAGGACCCTTGTGCCCCGGACTGCCCACCCGAAGCCCTACTATGACCCACAACTCAAAATGAGCCTTGCGACGAGACGCGGACATTCCCCATGCTGCGGTTCCCTCCGGTCCGTTCCCGGGTCGGGTTAGGGGAACATCCGAGCGATTGCCTTCGCGGATCCAAACGCGCTCACAAGGCGCACAATAAGAATAGGACCAATATTGACTTCATAAGGGACCATTTGAGCTGCAGATCGTAATGCTCCTAGAAAGGCATATTTCGAATATAGAGGATCCCAACAATCAACGAGAAGATCATAGCCCCACCCGGTCCTCTATGAACCGTACGAGCACGTCCTCCGTCACCCCCACCGCGCTTACGGCTCTATACCCCAACTCGCTCTGGCCCCGGGTCCTCCCTTTCTATTCCTCGAGAAGCGGGCCTTGGGGGCATGGGGGGGCATTTCCTACGGAGGCCCCACGGAAGAAGGACCGCCCGAACAGCAGTATTGGCAGAGTGATGGAGTCAAAACCAAACGTCAGATCTACAGTTTCCACAGTCGCTTCCTCCGTATCCACTGACGCCTTTTGACAACACCCAACAAGGATCCATGTCGCCCTCGCTGCCGGAAGGCCTACTTTCCGCCTCCAAGTACGGAATGATTGCCGTCCGTCTGTTTTTTAGTGTAAACATCCACTATGGGTGGTTGTTGATACTACAAAAGGCAGTGGTTCCTCATCCCATTCTCCCACTCTTAGCCCCCATTTTCCGGTCTACTATTATCCATCCCGGAGGAACAAAGGAAACAAGCCCAACCAAAACGATCCGACAACGGCATAGTAGACGATCAATTAGCAGTTATATGTCGCCAGCCTTGCATGAATCGATCAATCTGGGGTGGGGGGAAGATGGAACCTTGTTGTTTGACTTTCGGGCAGAGCGAGTGGACCTAGCTTGGCTCGTCATTGATGATGTGCATATTCTGTGAGGCCCGAGAATCGACGAAGGAAGGGGCCAGTGTGGAGGGTCGCATCAAAACACAACAATATCCTTTCTTCTCATTCTGACCCTTGGTCACAGTCAGAAACCTGTCTGAACCTTGACTTTTCTCTGACCTGTCTTAACCAACGTCATGAGCAAAGCCCACAAAGCACTCGCAAAGCGTGAAAAGCACTCGCACGCAAGTCAAAGCACTCGCACGCAAGTCAAAGCACTCGCACACTAAAAGCACTCTATCGCTCAAAGCACTCTATCGCAAGTCAAAGCACTCGCACGCAAGTCAAAGCACTCGCACACTCAAAGCACTCGCACGCAAGTCAAAGCACTCGCACGCGATGCTTTGCATTAAGTTCAAGCGCTCGCAAGTCAAAGCACTCGCACGCGATGCTTTGCATTAAGTTCAAGCGCTCGCAAGTCAAAGCACTCTATCGCGATGCTTTGCATTAAGTGAAAGCGCTCGCAAGTCAAAGCACTCGCACGCGATGCTTTGCACAAAGCGCTCGCAAGTCAGCACGCGATGCTTTGCATTAAGTGAAAGCGCTCGCAAGAGTGCTCGCGACGTTGAGCTTTGCTCGTTTTGCTTTGCTCGCGACCGACCCTTCTGTTGAGCTTTGCTCCCGACATTTGGGCTTTGCTAATATAATATAATAACGTGACGTTGCTTCGCACCCTCACGCTTTGCGAGTGCTTTGACAGTCTCTTTCATCGCAATCTTCCCCGTTCAAGAATCACAGTTTTCGTGATCGAATTACGAAATAGATATACGAACTGTATAGGATCATTCGCTGGAATGGGATAAGTGATTCTTTGATAGGATCCCGAAGGGATATTCGAATCCACTGAGGATGCAATAGGTATTTGTGATCGATCAGCTTCAAGTATGACCGAGGACTTTCTATCTGCATCCATAATTACTACACAAGATGGTGGTTGGTTCGACCCGAAATGGATCTTCTTCTTTCTCGAACGGATCCTTTTCGGAAACAAATGACTTGAACAATTGGTCAAAAACCCCCCGATCCTCCATTGATCATCATTGATACAGCCGATTCTCGTCGCCATTTGTTCCATTATCTCATCGAATAACGAATTGGTATTTACAAAGAAGGAACGGCCTTTTTGACGAATGGGAGATCCTATAAAATGACAAGCGTTTCGTAAACAAATCTTTGTCTTGTCTTCATCGATAATAGCAATTCCATTTCTGGAACCAACTAGATAGACTTTGAAATGGTGAGCAGCTACCCGACGGCCTAGATGTGCGTTCGTACTCAGTAATTTTTGAATAACAATTTCATTCACTTTGTCTTGTCCAGCCCTACTCAAACTCCTCTTCCTATTTCTCAGTCCCAGCAGTTGGGTTTTGAGACCGACGACCTGTCGTTTCGGGGTTCTCATTCCATCACTTGCTCTTGACCGTCAAGTCTACTACGCTGGACTACGGGTTTGCTCCCCAACGTTCGACTTGCATGTGTTAAGCATATAGCTAGCGTTCGTTCTGAGCCAGGATCAAACTCTTCTTTTTAGGTGGATTGGGCCTGCTAAAGGTAGAACCTGGTGAACCGGGCACTGATACACTTGCCTGCTCGTCTCGCTCCTGACGTCGCGAGACGAGACTTGCACTCTCTCCTGACCCCTTTTGTCTCGTTTCTTTGTAGTGGATTAACAACTATACTAACGCGTGTGAATCGAGATCCATAGTGATCTACTACCTACGACTTTCCAGATGGATAAGAACGAGTAGAATAGTGATAGTAGAGGTACTTTACTACAGTACAAGACTATATGAGACATGAGTCTATCTATGAGTCTATCTATATGCCAGTTCCGGTTCGAGTGGAAGAAGAGAGAGGACGGCAGATAACAGATGCAAGAAGAGAGGAAAAGCGAAGCGAAAAGACAAAGAGTGAAGACAGAGAGGGAGAGCGGTCTCATCTGTCTCAACTCGAGTCAAGGTTTCCCTTTTGAGCTCGACCGGAGTAGGACCAGCTCAGTGGTGAGAAAGAAAGAGGAATTCCAGCAGTGGGAAGGCATCGAGGGGTTCCCGGGTGGGAAGCCCGAGCGGAACCGGTCACTCTTGGCTTGGTTGGTCACTCTTTCCTTCCCGTCGGTCGGTTAGTCTGGTCTCTTCTGTCCCGGAACGATAGGGAAGCGAGGTCAAGCCGTCACTCCAGGGTTGGTCAGTCCTTCCTTCCCTCCGGTCAGCCTTTCCCTTCCTATCTCTTCCTTGACTTCCCATGAATGAGAGAACATACACTCGTATCGTAAAGCAGCTAAGTCAGTGAGGGAGGAGAGGGCGTTCGCAACTTGAGGACCTTGAGGACATTAGCTCGACCGGAAGAGAGCCGTGAGGAAGGTTTTGATAAAGATCTCTTTCCTCAGTGACAGATGAGCGATGGGGTTGCTAGGTAGCAAGCCCGAGCAGAGCATGCCAGAGCAAGAACGGGTTTTTGCTTTTGGAAAAGACGAGAAAAGAAGTCAACCTGTCTTATAGGCTCGAATAGAGGCCAGCCTTCCTTATTGATATCAGGTTGACAGACACCAGAGCAAAGAGCGGTCATATACAACTCAAAGACGAGACGAAAGAAGTTTTCCTTTTCCTTTTCCACATTCACCTCGCTTAATACTCAGATAAGAACTATATGCCAACATAGTGATGGAGAGGATCATGCTGTTACTATTGAAGGACGTTTTGGTCATACTCAAACCATAGAAGATTTCAAAGCCAGGGTCAGTTCCGAGTCTTGTACTGATCCCCATCCGGGTCTCATGATTGTGTCTTCCAAATTTCATGAACCATACCCTGCTTCTGGGGATGTACATGTTCTATTTGCTGAAGTGGTACGCTTATTGCACACCTATGTTTCGTCTGCAGTAGATGGATATGCTAAAATGACAGTTGGTTATGAGACCAAACAGCCATATGGACCAGTCTCCTTCATCCTTGGACAAGCTATTACTTTAAAAGAGATAGATGATCCGAAGAGTTCTTTCTATGGGGAGTTATATTATTATATGTTTAATAAAATTCTGTCTGAAAACTCGCGAAGGGCACTTGTCTCATCTGTTTTTATCAAAGTTTATACAACCCGAAAAAAAGATATTCGGATACGCATTTCCAAAGAGGAAATAGCTCATAAACTGACATCAGTACTTACTACCGAATGTGCAGCTATGAAGCCTAAACCACCCCGGAAGATTACTAATAGGTCCACTATCTATCCTAGTACTTGGATTACCAAGGTCCAACCTAAACCAAGTAAAGAGTTGGCCCCTTTCATAGTTGCTGATATAGAAACAGTACTCAATGAGAAGAATCAGCATATGCCATATGCCGCTGGTTTTTTAAAGGTTATCCCCGGTCAAAACCTTCCACACAAAAGCCTGATTGATACCTGGTTTAGCGAGGATTATTTCTTATTTGATCAATTTGAGGAAAGAAGTCAGAAGGTCCTCAGTGATTTGATCTACCGGTTAGAAACAATGGTTCAACTAGATAAAAGAAGTTATGTCATATACTTTCATAATTTCGCGCGCTTCGATGGTATTCTGATTATAAATCATCTAGTACGATATCCAAAATACAAGCTGAAGCCGTTGATGCGGAATAGTCAGCTTTACGAGTTGGTGGTATATACCGGTAAAAAGAAGCTATTCACTTTCCGCGATTCGTTGAGGATTCTAACAGGATCGCTCGATTCTCTAGCATCAAGTCTATGCCCTGAACTAGGAAGGAAAGGGAGCATGGACCATGAATCAGTTCGAATAGATAATCTCAAAGAAAGAAAGCAGGAATTGCTGGATTATATGAGCCAAGACATATATTTGCTTGGTGGTATTATTCTTAAAGCACAAAGTATCTATTGGGAGGGGTACAATATCGACTTAGTGAGTAAGATTACTATATCCTCGCTTTCTCTCACTATTTTTAGAAGTCGTTATTATGACGATAATCAAACACCTATTCATATTCCAAATCAGAATGAGGATACATTTATTCGTCGTGGGTATTATGGAGGTCATACAGATGTTTATATTCCATATGGCAAGAATCTCTACTATTACGACGTTAACTCGTTGTATCCATTTGTAATGAAGAATTTCTCAATGCCCATTGGCAAACCTATATGGGAAGGGGATTTAAAGGGAAGGGAGTTAGATTCATTGTATGGGTTTATTGAAGCCTATGTTGAATGTCCTACATCCATCAATCATCCTTCACTTCCATATAGGGACGAGAACAATACACTCTTATTTCCCACTGGAAAATTTATGGGCGTATACTTTAGTGAAGAGTTAAAGTATGCGTCATCCATTGGTTACAAAGTGAAACCACTAGTGGGATACCTATTTGAGAAGGGTGAAGGGCTCTTTGAGCCCTTTGTCACAGAGCTCTTCAATAAGAGAATTCAAGCAAAGAAGGAATGTAATACAGGCTTATCCTTGATTTATAAGTTATTGATGAATAGCCTTTATGGCAGGTTCGGAATCAACCCTAAAAGCACCATTACCGAAATATGCTATGAGGATAGATATCACTTCCTTCACAGCCATCAAAACTTTATTCGTGGTGATAAACTGAGCGATTCTCATTATCTTGTTTCGTATGAAAGCAATAGCGCAGAGAAGTCGCTTACCTCTTGGAATCCGCCAAGGATAGCGGCTGTACAAATTGCTGCTGCCATTACAGCCTATGCAAGGATATATATGCATCCATATATTTCAAGGAAGGACTGCTACTACACAGATACAGACTCTGTGGTCCTTAGTAATCCACTCCCTGATGAACTCATCTCTAATAATGTTTTAGGCTTGTTTAAGCTAGAACATTTTGTTAAAGAAGGACATTTCTTAGCTCCTAAGTGTTACCACCTGCTAAATGCAGAAGGTGATCTACTCCAACAAAGACCAGATGGAGAGGTGTTGGTCTACAAAGGTGCTGGCAAAAAACATGTGACAGGTGATTGGTTTGATGCTCAATATCAAAATCAACATTTGAAATCCCAAGTTCTTGTGGATAACTTCTTCCGTATTCAGTGGGAAACAATGACCATCCACAAGAAAACATCACCATTTACACTGGGCATCCCTGACCAATGCAAACGGGTGAAAGTCAACAACAAAGATGGGATCTGGGTTGATACTGATCCAATACATATAAAGAAACTACCAGGTGCTACTGATTCTGTTCATCTACTAATAGGAATGTTAGAACAGGAAATAGAGGAACTTACCACAAACAATAAGAATAATGAGTAAACACAAGACATCGCCAGAAACAGACAAATGAAAAGCAGAGCTCGAAAGAAAGAAATAATTAACCACAAGCATCACGAAGCACAAAGTCATCCATCCACGTTTTTTCTTCCTTTCCTTTGCTTGTGGGACTGCTTCCACATCTACAACTGACGCACTAACCTCCTTATTCCCATGCTTGCTTGAAAGGCAAGGAATAGAGTAGTTGATTCAATAGAGTCCGTTGTATCGGGAGAGACAGAACCTTCTTTATCTGAACTTGCTCCGCCCAGCCCCTACCTGCAAAACCGTACCACATTACTACTACAAAGTAAACAGATCAACCTTGCGAGAGGGACTTCCTCACTCAAAAAGCCCTCATCACCAGACACGAAACAACTCGCCTAACTGGCAAGCAAGACAGTCCTATAGACCAAGGCGCTTAGCCCCTTTGAGGAGTTGCGGCTGAGCAGGCAAATCAACCGGAGCGGAGGTTCCACTCTTTGCTTGTTTACCAGAGCGCTGTGTATTCCTCATATCCGTGGATGACAACCACTGCCAGTCTATGTACTCTTCCTTCTCCGCTTTTGTACCGTAGGTCTGACTCGTCATACAAATATCAGATCTTTGAGGTCTTCCTTCTTATAAGGAAGATCTCATACTATTCTGTCTATTCCCTCTCCCACTCCTACGATAAGGGAAAGCCAATTCTTCTCTTCTCTTCAGAAGCTCACCTACTATGGCCCCAACACCTACTTTTTTGTCTTTCGGAAAAAAAAGAACAACCATAGGAAGAGGATATTGACTCTTTCCCTTGCGTAGTCTCGGTACCACAGGGGTTCCTTGCGTCTTCTTTCGGTCCTTACCCTTTGCTCGGGTATCTCCATTGTTGCCCTTCCCTTTCAGGTCAGTCTGTTAATAAATCAATCTATCTCGGACTCTGTGACGCCGGTAAGTACCGTAACCGGATGTCAGGGGCTCGAACGAGAACGTTCTCAATCCGTCCTTCCTTCGTACAAGCTCGAGGGATTCCGTCTTCCGCTCGTCCTTGCCAACATCGAGCAAGTACGCCTGAATGAGTTCAGTCTTTCAACACTTTTGCAACAGTCAAGACTTTGTCTTCTTTCCACAACACTAAAAGCACAACACTAAAAGCGACATAGACTTTTGAGTTGACCTCTATCTGTGTGCCTGACAAACATAGATGAGTCCGCACTGCTGCGAGATCATTAAGTGAGTGGCAATGAACCACTGGCTCAAACCAAGCACGAGGACATGCTGAAAAAGCTGGCATTATGATGAGATAGGAAGCCAAGGAGGCTTTTTCTGATCATTGCGTTTACCAAGGTCCTGTATTGACTCAGGAGTGAATTCTTTCTTTTAGGAGGTTCGAAGATAAGATAATAGCTCTTTTCTTTGCGTTTAAAGTTTCAATTTCTCATTTTTTCTTTGTCTATATTGTGGGATACCGGTCAAGAATCACA